TAACAAAGATATGGAAATCAATTGCGTCCATGCGTCCAATAGGATTTGAACCTATACTAAAGGTTTAGAAGACCTCTGTCCTATCCATTAGACAATGGACGCTTTTCATTCCAAATTTTTTTTTTACTTTAAAGTTTAAAGAAATAATTAAAGAAAAAGGATGCGAGATAATTATTAGATTTTTAGAATTCCCTACTTACATATAAATAAAATTATATATAAATAAAAAATTGAAAATTTTTCAAATTTAATATTATATCCAATATTATATTTCCAAAATTATATCTTATATCTATAGTATCTTAATTAATTAAGATTATTAATAATTTGAATATTTTAGATTTTCATAAAATATTCGGATTTTTATTTTATGCAAAAAAAGACAATTTTTCGTAGAATTGTTCCTTGGTATTCTATTAGATTAGAATTTAGAGGTATTCTATTAGATTAGAATTTAGATTCTAATGCATCCTAATCCTATATTATTATTCTAGACTTTACTAGAATAGAATAATAGATAAAGCGGGTAGCGGGAATCGAACCCGCATCGTTAGCTTGGAAGGCTGAGGGTTATAGTCGACGTTGATTTATCTTAACGTCTCTAATTCAAAACCGAACATGAAACTTTGGCTTCATTCGGCTCCTTTATGGAATATTGAGAAATTCCCATATCATCGTATAAAAGTATAAAAGACGTGAACCCAAAAAATCCATTTAAATTTAATATTAATTTATTAATAATAAAATTAAATTTAATATTAATTTATTAATAATAAAAATAAATAATAATAAAAAATAAAAAAGAATCAAATTGATTTAGTATTTTTATTTTTATATTGAATTGTTATTAATAACAACTAAAACTTTGATTCTTTTTTTGAACTTGGACCCATAACATCTATGTCGGCTTTCTCTCTTACTGCGGTCAAAAGAAGGCGCTTTCTAGATGATCCCTATAGAAGAATGGGGGAGGGGAATTTTAACAATTTTTCTAGTTACTTCGTTATCTATTTCTATTTGAATTGAAAGAATCCTTAGGAAAAGTTTTTTGTTTACGCCGGGCTAATAAAATCAAACAAAATGCAATGTCTCTAGTAAACCAAAGTCACCTTTTAATAGCTATTTCGCTTTAATCTTTTATAAAAAAAAATCAAAGATTTAGTTACGATTATAAATAAACTTTTCTATATTTATCCATGGACCCTTTACTCATACTCATTCAATTGAATGTATTCATTCAATTAAGAACATTTTGTTTCGTAATTTAAAAATCCAATTTCTGTTTATGAAGTTATAAGTTCTAGTTGACTCTTGGATACAAATTACGAGAATGTATATTCTTCTTCGAATCTTTTATTGAAAGGTAAAGGATTGAATCCTTTTAAGAAATAAAGTTTTTGATCAGACTATGAATCCAATCGAAGGACCCCTTAACCATTAAGGGGCTATTAGAACGAATCACACTTTTACCACTAAACTATACCCGCTATAATCCCATTATTATATAGAAAGGATATTTTGTCGAGTAAAGTAATTAGTTGTAATTAATATATGATCAAAAAAGAATCATCAAAACGAAAAGGGGAGCATTGACTTAGTTTTTTGTCAGTACACTTTAGGAAAGGAAAACTGCTGTTTAACTAACTATTTAAATAACTAATTTAATAACTAAAAAAGCTCTTTCTTTTTCGAAAGGGGTTTTGGTGACTGCTGGCCAAAGCTTATTAATTCAGAACCAAAAAAAGGTATTCTTCAAGAAAGCAGGGTCCTTTTTTTTTATCCAGTAAAAAAACAATAAAATCAGAAATGAGACTATGACTCTTTAATTATAGAAAATAGAAATGGAAATAGTACTCTATACTCTATATATATTATTATATATTTTTATTTTTCCTTCTTGTCTTGCTTGTCTTGTTTGAATAACAAAAAAGGGGCCCGGCTAGGTACCGACCGGGGCCAGGCCGTGGAAATCAACATGAAAAAGGGGAGCTATTTCATATGACCTTTTCATATGAAATTGATATGAGAAGCTATTTACATATCATAGTATTCTTCTGTAATTTCTAAATTTTTATTATTAATGTGTCTAATTTTTATATTTTACTTAAAAATAGAATATTTCACTAGAATTTCTATTTAAAATAGATTTATTAGTTATTTATTCTTCCATATTTCTTTTCTATTTCTTATTTTTTGATTCAATCTTAAAATTATTCAAAATTAATATTAAAGCTTTTATATAAAGATCTAAAACCCTTATATTAATATTAATTTTGAATGAATAAAAAAAAAACAAAATTTTACACTATCTATTATAGTATCTATTATACTAAAAGTGTGATAGTAATAGTGAAAAAGTAGTGAGATAAAAAAGCGCTTTTTTTCATTTGGCAAGCATTACATACTTTTTTTGTATATGGAACTTTTAAAATTTTACCAATTTAATTAATTGGGAGAGATGGCTGAGTGGACTAAAGCGTCGGATTGCTAATCCGTTGTACAAATCTTTTGTACCGAGGGTTCGAATCCCTCTCTTTCCCTTTCTGTTACGTTGGTAACTTTTGGTATTTTCATTTTCTTTCGAATTAACCCCCTTATGTTTTTTTTTTTTCAAAAAAAAACGTTCTTTTCCTTTTTTTTCATTTTTATGGTTAAGGATGTGAAAGAGATAAAATCCTAAAAACAGTTAAAAATGAAACAAAGAAAACCCATTTTTTTTATTCTTCACGTCCGGGATTTCGTCCTGGATCGTTAGATAGGAATCCGAAGATGAATAGAGAAACAAAGAATATCACTACCGTATAAACAAAAAGTTTGAGAGTAAGCATTACATAATCTCCAAGATCTTCTTTTTTGTTTGGGAAAAAGAGAATAGATTTTCAATTTTTAGAACATAGAAAAAAGATCAAATTTTTCAGAAATCTGTTTCTAAATCTAAAGTTGGGTTGAGTCTTTTATTCTAATTTTTCTTTTTTTTTTTTCAGATATTGCGGAGGACTCTAATTAGAATATTTAGAATATTTATTTATACTTACAATTCTATAAATGAGTTGATCTAGCTTTTTCGCGGTTATAGTTATATATAAATATAAATTAAATATAAAATATATATTTCAGGGTTCGTACTGTAAGACTCATCTGATCTTATCAATTGTTTTATAATTTTTTTTTCGGGACTAAATTATGAATTTTGTAGCACGGTATTTAAGATCTTATCGAAAACTTACAGCAGCTTGCCAAACAAAGGCTAAAAGAAAAAAGAAAAGAGGGATTACTGGCATAATATCTACGATCGGTTTCAAAAAAGCGTAGGCCTCTGGCAATTTGGCCAAGGCAAAACTGCTTGAATAAAGGGCAGAATTAAAACAGATCCAGATCAAACTAAAGATATTAAGCATAACATAATTTTTATTCTTAAGCATAGAAAGATACTTTTTTTGAGTTATTAAGTTATTAATAGATTTTTTAATTTTTAATCTAAAAATGACTAAAGTAATGTAAAAAGCTAGAGTATACCAAGCAAAAATTCTTCATTCAATTCCGAAAAAAAAAAACGAATAGAAGAAATCGTACTTTCATCCAATATCTTAATTGAATTATATATTATGATCAATAAATGAAGTTTTATTTTATATTTACATGTATCAAAATCCTACAAGCTATCTAGTTCATAGAAATTTTTGACTGGAATTGACGAACAACCAACAAAACTATTAGTGTTTAGTAGTAACGAATAGAAATGGGGCGTAGCCAAGTGGTAAGGCAACGGGTTTTGGTCCCGCTATTCGGAGGTTCGAATCCTTCCGTCCCAGAGCATACCCATATAGAATCTAAAATAAAATTTTATTTTTATTACTATTCTAAATATTCATATTCTTTATATAAGAGTATCTATTCTCAGTATATCAGAACAGTTATTCATAGTTTAACTATAATCAAAATAAATCTTTTTAGAATCAAAAAAGATTGTCTTTTTGAGCACCTTTCTGTAATTCTAATTAGTTCTAAGTTCGAAATAGACCTCGCTTAATTCAATTGATTGAATTAAGCGAGGTCTATTAATCTAATCTATTTACGGATGTAAAATATGTAAACAAAAAAGAAATTACATTACATATTCATATAGAAACATAGAAAAAATAAAGAATTCAAATAGATCGTATAGATTAGTTAGATATCTAAGTGAAAATTTTGGATTACTCAAAAATATGTATAAAATATAGATATCGATAGTACCCCTCAACCGATTACAATTACTTATTTATGATTCCTTAATGGAATTACATACTTTAGCTAAAGGAGGCATATGCTCAAACTTCGTTTGAGACGCTGTGGTAGAAAACAACGAACTGTTTATCGAATCGTTGCAATGGATGTTCGATCCCGAAGAGATGGCAAACCACTTCGAAAGGTTGGTTTTTATGATCCAATAAAGAATCAGACCTATTTAAATTTTCCTGATATTCTCTATTTCCTTGAAAGGGGTGCTCAACCTACAGAAACTGTTCAAGATATTTCAAAGAAATCGGTTTTTTTATGTAATTCCGCCTTAATCAAAGAGAATTCAATCAATGAAATAAAAAAACGGGGAGTTATATGATTTATATATAACTTGGTCAACCCTTTTTTCTATTCCGCTTCTTTCTGTTTGATTCCTACCTATCAATTTCTTTGTTTTATGGAATATTTTTAGGTATTACAAGTGCTGGGTATTAGTAATATGTTGTAATTGACAATGTTTTTGAGAGAAATTGATAGTTGATAATTGATAGTTGATAATTGATAGAAGATGGAGAGAAAAAAGATCAAATAAGAGTGAATAAATGAAAAAAAAAAAAGGGTTTTATAACGAAAATTTCGTCATAGCCTTTTTCGTAGAGTATTTTTGGTTGGAATTCAATTAACAAGACGAATTCTTTACGCCTAAACTTTTTTCTATTTCTATCTATTATGGAAGCACCATTCAAATAAACACAAGCTTTATGCTTGTGTTTATTTCTTTTTTTTTATTATTAATTTTAATTTCTAGAATATATAAAATAAAATACTTAGGTATTTCTATATTTTATTGTAGAAAAAAATATTCTCTATATATTCTGTATATATAGAATATATAGAAGAATATGGAATTTTGTATAATTTTTTGTTTTCTTTATTGTATTCGTTATCAAGTGTATTTTTTCTCAACATTCACACTCATATTGACAGCAGCCTCTCAACCAAATATAATTCGTTGTGGATAACTGCATTTATTGTTATATCTTTTTTTTTGACTTCATTACATAGCAGGGGATAAGATAAGCGATAGCAAGAAAGGATTTTTGAATTTGGATTATATCCTTCATTTTTACATTTTTAGTTGATAATTTCTTGTAGTTTTATCTGATTCGTTCATTTTTATGTTTCGAATCAACTCTCCTTTTTATCTTTCAGTTTCTTGTTAGTTAAAAAGTTCCATGCGCCGGGAAATTCAATTTATTTTCTTTTTATTGGGATTTCAATTGTATCTATCCATCTTAATATTGATTTATTAATTTAATAATATGATTTATTGGGGGGTTGCTAACTCAACGGTAGAGTACTCGGCTTTTAAGTGCGGCTAGCATCTTTTACACATTTCTATGAATAAATCAATTCGTCCATACTATCGGTAGAGTTGGGAAGACCGCGACTGATCCAAAATAATAAGGAATGAATGGAAAAAACAGCATGTCGTATCAATGGAGAATTCCAGGAATCTTTTTATTACCGAAGTGATCCAAAACTTTGTTTGAATTCTTGGCGCAAAACCAAAAAAAATAAAAGTTGGGTTAAGTGAATAAATGGATAGAGCCCCATAGCTCAAATTCTAGGGAGATGAAAAAAGCAACGAGCTTCTTTTCTTAATTTGAAGAATTTTCCGATCTAATTGTATGTTAAAAATAATATTAGTGCCTGATGCGGGAAAGGGTTTTTCCTTGAGTGGATTCTCCTTTTTTTATGAGTCCTAACTATTAGCAATTCACCTTTAGAATTCTGGGGTGGAGCCGAAGGTGTATAAGAAGCAGTATATTGATAAAGAGATTGTTTCCCAAATCAAAAGAGCGATTGGCTTGCAAAAATAAAAGATTTCTAGGCATCTTTTTATCCTTTAATGAACAACATTTTAATGAACATAAAAAATGAACAACATTTTAATGAACATAAAATAATTAGATGGATAAAGGAGAGGATAGAGAATCCGTCGATGACTTTCTCTTTTGCCGAGGTATTTTTTCGTTATCTTACTCTATTTATTATTTCTCTTTTTCTTAACTATTAACTATAAATACTCTTGTTTTGACTGTATCGCACTATGTATCACTTGAGAATCCCAAAAACCTTGCTTTTTTTATGAAATTTCAAATGGAAGAGTTTCAAGGATATTTAGAATTAGATCCATCGCAGCAGCATGACTTCCTATATCCACTTATTTTTCGGGAGTATATCTATGTATTTGCTCATGATCCTGGTTTAAATAAGCCCCTGTTGTCGCAAAATGGCAGGTATGACCATAAATTGAGTTTACGAATTGTAAAACGTTTAATTACTCGAATGTATCAACAAAATTTTTTGATTATTTCCACTAAATATTCGAATCAAAATTTGTTTTTTCGATACAACAATAATTTATATTATCAAATGATATCGGAGGGGTTCTCCCTTATTATGGAAATTCCATTTTCCACACGATTCACATCTTGCTTAGAAGGGTCAGAAACGGTCAAATCTCATAATTTACGATCAATTCATTCCATATTTCCCTTTTTAGAGGACAAATTTTCACATTTAAATTTTGTGTTACATGTACTAATACCCTATCCGATCCATCTCGAAATCGTGGTTCAACTTCTTCGTTGTTGGGTGAAAGATGTTTCTTCTTTGCATTTATGTCGATTTATTCTTCATGAGTGTTGGAAGTGGAATAGTCTTCTTACTTCACAGAAATCCATTTACATTTTTTCACTTTCACAAAGTAATCCAAAATTTTTCTGGTTACTATATAATTCTTATGTATCTGAATACGAATCTATCTTCCTTTTTCTACGTAACCGAGATTCTCATTTACGGTCAAAATCCTCTCAGGTCTTTCTTGAGCGAATCCATTTCTACGGAAAAATAGAACATCTTGCAAAAGTCTTTCCTAATCATTTGAAGGTTATCCTGTGGTTTTTGAAGGATCCTTGCACTCATTATGTTAGATATCAAGGAAAATCCATTTTGGCTTCAAAGGATACGCCTTTTTTGATGAATAAATGGAAATTTTACCTTGTAAATTTATGTCAATCTAACTTTTATGCGTGGTCTCAACCGGAAAGGATCTATCTAAACCCATTATCCAAGAATTATATCGACTTTTTGGCCTATTTTTCAAGTGTCCGACTAAATTCTTTCCTGGTACGGAGTCAAATGTTGGACAATGCTTTTTTAATAGATAATGCTATGAAGAAATTGGATACTAGAGTTCCGCTTATTTCTTTG